ATTAATTGAAACTTTAGCATGGGCTCATGAACGCACACCTTTGGCTAATTTGATTCGATGGAGAGATAAACCAGTGGCTCTATCCATTGTGCAAGCAAGATTGGTTGGATTAGCCCACTTTTCTGTAGGTTATATATTCACTTACGCAGCTTTCTTGATTGCCTCTACATCAGGCAAATTTGGTTAATTCATTTTTTTATATATTAATATGTTCTATCATCGACAATCTCATTTTGTTCGATAGAGAAGGTGGTCCACCTTCTTATATTTCTACATCTAGGATTCGACTTGTATCATTGATAATAATAGGAACTGAACCATTATGGCAAGGAAAAGTTTGATTCAGAGGGAGACGAAGAGGCAGAGATTAGAACAGAAATATCATTTGATTCGTCGATCCTCAAAAAAGGAAATAAAAAAAGTTCCGTCGTTGAGTGACAAATGGGAAATTCATGGAAAATTACAATCCCCACCACGTAATAGCGCACCCACACGTCTTCATCGACGTTGTTTTTCGACTGGAAGACCGAGAGCTAACTATCGAGACTTTGGATTATCCGGACACATACTTCGTGAAATGGTTCATGCATGTTTGTTACCAGGTGCAACAAGATCAAGTTGGTAAGGATCAAACTATCCCTTCATGTTTCTATTGATCTCTATGATCATAGATCATAGAGAGCTCCCTTTACCATTCTGTATAAATAGGCTATTCTATTTGTATAGATATGGTAGAGGGGCACATACAATGTTTGTCCATTAGTTCCCATCTCTTCTCTTCAACGCGGGGTAGAGCAGCTTGGTAGCTCGCAAGGCTCATAACCTTGAGGTCACGGGTTCAAATCCTGTCTCCGCAATATTGATCGTTTTTTTGTCAAAAAAAAAAATTAGGTCCGACTCTGTTAACTCGTCATTAATTTAATTTTAATAATGACTGTTTTTCTTTTTGGATGGGATGAAAAGAAGTAAGAAGAGAAGATAGAACCACTACGCTATCGTAGTAAACTCTACCGAATCATTTATCCTATTACATCACTATAGGCGGATAGCGGGAATCGAACCCGCGTCTTCTCCTTGGCAAAGAGAAATTTTACCATTCGACCATATCCGCATTTTTTTCGTTCCTGATAAGCACGTATATGCCCCCACCTATATGATATATCATGTCTGGATCGTTATTGTGCAGGGACGGATACTATCTTCAGAATGATTCCAATTATTTATTATTCTAATTATATAACAATAACATAATAAAACATAATCAAATATATTATATATATATTTATATTATATATGTTATAATAAATAATAATAACATAATTCATTTTTTTGTTTCATTCAAGAAGTTGGACTTTGACCCCCCCAATTTTTTTCTTTATTTTCATTTTCGGGACTCATATTATGGAATATATTATGTTATGCAATTTTAACGTATCTCACAACCCGAAGGGATTCAAGGGGGGGTCATTTCTTTTTTGATCCGGGAAATACTGAATCGGTTCAAGAGATGAGCGAATTAAGGATAGCTACTAGAAAGACTAATCCAATCCATAATGATGTACCAGAAAATACAACATTTTTGTTACTTGACCAACCGTCAGAAGAAGCAAATACAACGGGTACACTAATCAATAAGATTGATGAAGTAGCAATTAATGCAAAAACAGCCAATTGGAAAGCAATAGTCATGCTTCTAATCCTCCAAGCTACCAACAAATAAACTATACCATTTGATCCCTCTCTCAGCCAAAAAATTGTAATAAAATGCAATGCATCATGGAGGGATTTGACCATGAACCCATTGATCCTATAGGACTTATTACCACTTTATTCGGACATGGAGTCGAGGAGCCGAGCCATTTTTATTTCCTTCACAAATGTGCGTACTGGCTCATGCATCTATCCATATATACAGATAGATAAATAAAAAATCTATATATTCACCGGGGTTGTTTCTACGGATAGTGATGGTATCAAGTCATATGACCATGTTCTATTCTAGAGAATACAAATAAAATAAAATGGAGATTTCTTTCGGAGAGATGGCTGAGTGGTTGATAGCTCCGGTCTTGAAAACCGGTATAGTTCTTTGTTCAGAACTATCGAGGGTTCGAATCCCTCTCTCTCCTTTTACTCGTTGAATCTATTTCTTCCTTTATTTGTTTCGCCTGGCTCGGCTAGGTGGGCTAACCAGGCGAAACAAATAGATATAACGGAGTTAAAAAAAGTAAGACTTTTTAAATATCACCCGATCCCAATTCCAATACGTATGATGGAATCAAATTGAGTCCTACTTCAGGCATTTGATCTTATGTCTCAGTTAAGAGGGGTCATGAAAAGAACAGGTTCCAAATCACGATCAATTCCTTTTTCAAATCCTGCTGCGGCTGCACGGGCCCTTCCCGCATGCCACAAATGCCCCACGAATAGGAAGAATCCTAGAACAAAATGAGAGGTAGCTAACCAACTTCTAGGAGAAACATAATTGACTGCATTGATC